TTGTGATATATCTTTCTTATCACAAGCCTATGTATTTTACAAACTATCACAAAGAAAAATTCTTAACTTATATAAATTAAGATCAATCTTTGAATACCATAACCTTTTTCTTAAGAATGAAATAAAAGATTATTTTAGAGACCAAGGATTATTTAATTCGAAATTAAAAGAAAAAAATTTGATAAATTCTTTTTCTTTAATGAATCAACGGAAAAACTGGTTAAGAAGTCATTATCAATATAAATATGATTTATCTCAGTTTAGATGGTCTAGATTAATGACAGAAAAATGGCGAAATAGAATATATCAACACCATATGGCTGAAAATAAAAAATTAAGCAAATGGAATTTAGATGAACAAGACCAATTAATTCATTATGACAAAAAATTTGAGGTAAACTTATTTTCGAATCAACAGCAAAAGAATAATTTTAAAAAAAAAAAACACGCTAAATATAGTCTTTTATCATCTAAATCTATTAATTATGAAAAAAAGACGGACTTTTATATTTATGAATCACCAACTAATAAAGAAACGATTCTTTATAATTCCAACACAAATAAAAGCAAATTATTTGACATCTTAGAAGGTATTCCTATGACTAATTATCTAGCGGAAAATGATATTCTCGATATCGAGAAAAGTCCAAACCGAAAATATTTTGATTGGCAACTTATCCATTTTTTTCTTAGAAAGAGGGTCGATATTGAGTCCTGGATCGATACCGGAAGCAAAGATAAAAAAAAAACTAAAACTCCAACTAATAAATATCAAATAATTGCTAAAATTGATAAGAAAAAAAATTCTTTTGTTCCAATTTACCAAGATCAAGAAATTAATGCATCTAAGCAAACCCCCCTTTTTTTTGATTGGATGGGAATGAATAAAGAAATACAAAATAGTCTCATATTGAATTTTGAAGTTTGGTTTTTTCGAAAATTTGTGATACTTTACAACACATATAAGAAAAAACCATGGACAATACCGATTCAATTTCTTCTTTTAAATTTTCATAGAAATAAAAATATTAGTAAAAATAAGAAAATCAAAGGGAATAAAAACAAAATTATTGAATTAGAGAATCAAAATAATGAAGAAAAAGATATTGACGACGATTATATGGGATTAGATATGACAAAACATATAAATAAAAAGCAAACCAAAAGTCATACAGAAGTAGAGCTTGATTTCTTCCTAAAAGAGTTTTTATGTTTTCAATTAAGATGGAATGGTTCTTTAAATGAAACAATAATGGAAAATCTCAAAACATATTGTTTCCTACTTAGACTGACAAATCCACGAGAAATTATTATATCGGCTATTAAAAGGAAAGAACTAAATCTGGATATTCTGATGGTTCCGAAAGATGTAACTCTTCCAGAATTGATGAAAAATAGAATATTGATTATCGAACCTGTTCGTCTGTCGATAAAAACTGATGGACAATTTCTTTTGTATCAAATGGTGGGTATCTTATTAGTTCATAAGAACAAAGAACAAATTAATAAAAAATATAGAGAAAAATTCTATGTTGATAAAAATAAAAAGACTTTTACCGATGAAAGACATTCCAAGATAATTGGAAATAGAGAAAAAAAGAATTATGATTTACTTGTTCCTGAAAATATTTTATCCCCTAAACGTCGTAGAGAATTAAGAATTCGAATTTCTTTCAATTTTAAAAATAAAAACGATATTCATATAAATACAGAAATTTTCAATGGTAATAACATAAAAAAAGGGAGTCCCGTTTTGGAGAAAACCAAACGTTTTTGGAGAGAAAAAAATAAATTAATTAAATCGAAATTTTTTCTTTGGCCCAATTTTCGATTAGAGGATTTAGCTTGTATGAATCGCTATTGGTTCGATACTAATAATGGCAGTCGGTTCAGTATGGTAAGAATATATATATATCCGCGGTTGAAATTTTAATAAGGGCGAATTTTTCATATATATTATATATATCATAGCTTATTTTATTTGGTAGAGTATATGAAACGAAGAAGATAGCCGCCTTATTCTTTTATCCTCCATATTCCATTCGGGTACATAGAATTCAATCATCTATCAATTAGATCTAGAAATAGAAATGAATCAATGGAATTTTTTTTTTTTACTTTTTTTTAGTTAGAATTTTTTTCTTCTTTGTAAGCGACGAAATAGACAACCCTTAAAATTTTTGATTGATTAATTAAAAATTATGTCAAATAGAATTTTGAATTACTAACAAAGTAAACTAACAAAGTAAAGATTTTTGTGTATACAAAATTAAGATGAACTGACATTATTTATTAATAGAATACATTTATTAATTTATTATTATTACTGATCAATAAAAAATATCTTAAACTTAAAACTAAAAAAAGGGGGGAGTCCTTGTTTTATGGTAAAAAATTCATTCATTTCAGTTATTTCACAAAAAGAAAAAGACGAAAACAAGGGATCCGCTGAATTTCAAATAGTAAGTTTCACAAATAAGATACGAAGACTTACTTCACATTTGGAATTGCATAGAAAAGACTATTTATCTCAGAGAGGTGTGCGGAAAATTTTAGGAAAACGCCAACGACTGTTGGCGTATTTAGAAAAAAAAAATAAAGTACGTTATAAAGAATTAATTAGTCGGTTGGATATTCGGAAGTTAAAAGGAAGTTAAAAACTCATTAATTTCTTAATTTGAAGAGTTTTGTTGAATTATTTGATTTATTAGATCTTGAGATGAACTTCTTTTTGTTTTCAGTAACTCGTGGAATGGATCGAGGAAACTCCTATGAATATACCAGCTAAAGGAAAAGACCTTATGATAGTGAATATGGGTCCCCACCACCCATCGATGCACGGTGTTCTTCGACTCATCATTACTCTAGACGGTGAGGATGTTATTGATTGTGAACCAATATTAGGTTATTTACACAGAGGAATGGAAAAAATTGCAGAAAATCGAACAATTATACAGTATTTGCCCTATGTAACACGATGGGATTATTTGGCTACTATGTTCACAGAAGCAATAACAGTAAATGGTCCAGAACTGTTAGGAAATATTCAAGTGCCAAAAAGGGCTGGCTATATTAGAGTAATTATGTTGGAATTAAGTCGTATAGCTTCTCATTTGTTATGGCTTGGGCCTTTTATGGCAGATATTGGTACACAGACTCCTTTCTTCTATATTTTTAGAGAGAGAGAGTTAATATATGATTTATTTGAAGCTGCCACTGGTATGAGAATGATGCATAATTATTTTCGTATCGGGGGGGTAGGGGCTGATCTACCTCATGGTTGGATAGATAAATGTTTGGATTTTTGCGATTATTTTTTAACAGGAGTTGTTGAATATCAAAAACTTATTACACGAAATCCTATTTTTTTAGAACGAGTTGAAGGAGTAGGTATTGTTGGTGCGGAGGAAGCAATAAATTGGGGGTTATCGGGACCAATGTTACGAGCTTCCGGAGTACAATGGGATCTTCGTAAAGTTGATCATTATGAGTCTTACGACGAATTTGATTGGGAAGTCCAGTGGCAAAAAGAAGGAGATTCATTAGCTCGTTATTTAGTCCGAATTGGTGAAATGCTGGAATCTATAAAAATTATTCAACAGGCTCTTGAAGGAATTCCAGGGGGGCCCTATGAGAATTTAGAAACCCGACGCTTTGATAGAGAAAAGGATCCGGAATGGAACGATTTTGAATATCGATTCATTAGTAAAAAAACTTCTCCTACTTTTGAATTACCGAAACAAGAACTTTATGTCAGAGTGGAATCCCCAAAAGGAGAATTGGGAATTTTTCTGATAGGGGATCAGAGCGGGTTTCCTTGGAGATGGAAAATTCGACCACCAGGTTTTATCAATTTGCAAATTCTTCCTGAATTAGTTAAAAGAATGAAATTGGCTGATATTATGACAATACTAGGTAGTATAGATATCATTATGGGAGAAGTTGATCGTTGAAATGATAATTGATACAACAGAAGTACAAGCTATCCATTCTTTTGCTAGCTTAGAATCCTTAAATGAAGTCTATGGAATTATATGGGAGTTTGTTCCTATTTTGACTCTTGTATTGGGAATCACACTAAGCATACTAGTAATTGTATGGTTAGAAAGAGAAATATCCGCAGGGATACAACAACGCATTGGACCCGAATATGGAGGTCCTTTAGGAGTTCTTCAAGCTCTAGCGGATGGGACAAAACTACTTTTCAAAGAGAATCTTTTTCCATCTAGGGGGGATACTCATTTATTCAGTATTGGACCATCTATAGCAGTTATATCAACTCTCTTAAGCTATTCAGTAATTCCTTTTGGCTATCACTTTGTTTTAACCGATCTAAATAGTGGTGTTTTTTTATGGATTGCCATTTCAAGTATTGCTCCCGTTGGACTTCTTATGTCAGGATATGGATCAAATAATAAATATTCCTTTTTAGGTGGTCTACGAGCTGCTGCTCAATCAATTAGTTATGAAATACCTTTAACTATTTGTATTTTAGCCATATCTCTACGTGCGACTCGTTGAAACAGAAATTTATCGCTATTATTTTTAGGAAGAAAGTTAAATGAATTGAATAGATATCTTCATTTTTTATTCATCAATTTGGTTCATGAACTAAATTGGATAGTTATATGAGTGAAAAAAAAACAACTTCGAAATTTGCAGTAAAAAAATTGAGACTCATTTCCTAGGTACAAGAGTAAAAAGGAAAACAGAAATAAACATAAAAAAAGAAGACCATTTGCCCCGAAATTGGTTGATTAGTCATCCTAACTTGAAGCGGGCTCAAAAAATCAACTTTATGGAGTTTTCACTATTATTTTATTTATAGGTATTCTCCATAGGTATTACCCTAATGCTAACAGGTGATTGAGCAAAAATGAGTGGATGGTTAGGAACACGAAGATACACAAAGAATTAGTAATATAGATTTTGAAAATTATCGAAAAAACTATTTCGACAAAAAGTATATTAATCGGGGCTTTAAGTTCGTAGAAATGATCAGGCAGTGCTCCCCATGATTCCAATTCAGAGTATGCTCCTACCCAACAATTAAAGAACTGACTATCCGGAACGAAATAATCCTTTCCTTTTTTTTAACCCCTTTGTCGTTTCTTTTTTCAGAAAGAAGAATAAGAACGAAAAAAAAAGAATCGAATTACAATAATTACAATAGAAAAAAAAAGAAAAATCCATTTTTTTTATTCTTTTCTCCTATATGGATATTCATAAAGATAGAATTCGTGTCATAATGCGGGTCTCGTAATAGAAAATGATAGGTTGAAATATCTATTTGGTATTTTAACAAGGAATTTTACAAAGAGTATTTTATTGAAGGATTAAAGTTATTACTCAAGAAAGAAAAATTGAAATTATTAAAGGTAAAGGATGAGATCAATTCCGAAGTAATTTTGTATTTTTAGTATTCTAACAGATAGAATTTCATTGCTCGAATTTTGGAACGTCGATAGATTTTATCTTATTTTGATCCGCTCTATTCTACAAATATATCAAAATAAATAATACAATTGATCTGTTCCTTAAATTTATTTTTGGACTTCAAGGAGCCGTATGAGGTAAGAATCTCATGTACGGTTCTGGAATAGCGATGAGAACAGTGATGTTATCACCGACTATGATTATCTAACAGTTCAAGTACAGTTGATATAGTTGAGGCACAAGCAAAATCTGGTTTTTGGGGGTGGAATTTGTGGCGTCAACCGATAGGATTTTTTATTTTTTTTATTTCTTCTCTAGCAGAATGTGAAAGATTACCTTTTGATTTGCCAGAAGCAGAAGAAGAATTAGTAGCAGGTTATCAAACGGAATATTCGGGTATTAAATTTGGTTTATTTTTTATTGCTTCCTATTTAAACTTATTAGTTTCTTCATTATTTGTAACAGTTCTTTACTTGGGCGGTTGGAATATCTGTATTCCGTATATATTTGTTCATGAGTTTTTTGAAATAAATAACATAAGCGGAGTCGTTGGACCAACAATTGGTATCTTTATTACATTGGTTAAAACTTATTTGTTCTTGTTCATTCCTATCACAACAAGATGGACTTTACCTAGACTACGAATGGACCAACTTTTAAATCTTGGATGGAAATTTCTTTTACCAATTTCCCTCGGTAATCTATTATTAACAACCTCTTTCCAACTCCTTTCACTATAAAAAAAATTAGAAAAATTCTAATATGAAATTTAATAATAATAAAGAAAACTATAAGAAAAGAATATTATGATTTGTCTTCAACTCAAACAAGAGAAAAAAAAAAAAATAAAATTATTCATAAAAATTTACGCTATGTTTCCCATGGTAACTGGGTTCATGAATTATGGGCAACAAACCATACGGGCCACAAGGTACATTGGTCAAAGTTTCATGATTACCTTATCCCATGCAAATCGTTTACCTGTAACTATTCAATATCCTTATGAAAAATTAATCACATCGGAGCGTTTCCGCGGTCGAATCCATTTCGAATTTGATAAATGCATTGCTTGTGAAGTATGTGTTCGTGTATGTCCTATAGATCTGCCTGTTGTTGATTGGAAATTGGAAACTGACATTCGAAAGAAACGGTTGCTTAATTACAGTATTGATTTCGGAATCTGTATATTTTGCGGCAACTGTGTTGAGTATTGTCCAACAAATTGTTTATCAATGACGGAAGAATATGAGCTTTCTACTTATGATCGTCATGAATTGAATTATAATCAAATTGCTTTGGGTCGTTTACCAATATCAGTAGTTGACGATTATACGATTCGAACAATTTTAAATTCAACTAAAAAAAAAATGGATAAACCACTTTGATTTATTTTAAAATACAATTATTAAACTAAAAAAAGGAAAGTTCCGTTTTGATCTAAAAGTATGGAAGGGGTTTTCTTTCATTTTCTTAGTCAATGACTACAAAAATTCGAAATTCCAACTATTTATTGATTTGATTGATGAGAAAATTGCATCGAAATTAAATTTGGATTGACAATCTATTAAGATATCTATAATTCTATCCAAAATTCTTTCGAGAATAAAATTTGAATGCCTTTTCTTTTTCAAGAAATTCTCGAAAGAATGAAATTAGTTCAATAGTTGTAAATATAGTAATTATTTAGACCCCCTCGAATTTAAAATTAAGAAGCCTATAATAATAATTATAATAATAAAATAAAAAATAATCAAAATATAAAATATAAAAAAGTTTTTCCTGGTCAAGTCAATAGTCAATAAGGTCATGAAAAAACAATTCAATTTTTTTATTTCTTATTTTACGTGCAATGGATTCACCTGGACTAATACATGATTTTCTTTTAGTCTTTCTGGGATTAGGTCTTATATTAGGAGGTTTAGGGGTAGTATTATTTACCAACCCAATTTATTCTGCCTTTTCATTAGGATTCGTTCTTGTTTGTATATCTTTAGTTTATATTTTATCAAACTCTCATTTTGTAGCTGCTGCACAGCTCCTTATTTATGTGGGAGCTATAAATGTTTTAATTATATTTGCCGTAATGTTCATGAATGGTTCAGAATATTACAAAGATTTAAATCTTTGGACTGTTGGAAATGGGGTTACTTCCTTAATTTGTACAAGTATTTTTGTTTCACTAATTACTATTATTCCCGATACGTCATGGTACGGAATTATTTGGACTACAACAAAAAATCAGATTATAGAACAAGATTTGATAAGTAATGGTCAACAAATTGGAATTCATTTAGCAACAGATTTTTTTCTTCCATTTGAATTCATTTCAATAATTCTTTTAGTTGCTTTGATAGGTGCGATTGCTGTGGTTCGTCAGTAAGAAATTTTTCGAATTAATAATCGAAATCAAAATTAAAACTGTTTTCTATGTTATCACATCTCTTTTCCTTCAATTTTATTTGAAGATTATTAATTTTATTTAAAGATTATTTATAAAGATTATTTATAAAGATTATTTATAAAGATTATTTATGTATAAATGTATAAATTCTTTTATTTGATCTATTATCCATATATTTATTTGTTCAGTACTTATGATATTCTTAATTCGAGTCAATCTCAGGTGGAATTGTTGTTCATATTGAAATAAATCGAAATTGAAAAAGTGATAAGGAGTTGGTCAATGATCCTCGAGCATGTACTTATTTTGAGTGCCTTTTTATTTTCTATCGGTATCTATGGATTAATCACGAGTCGAAATATGGTTAGAGCCCTTATGTGTCTTGAACTTATACTGAATGCTGTTAATATAAATTTCGTAACATTTTCTAATTTTTTTGATAGTCGCCAACTAAAAGGAAATATTTTTTCAATTTTTGTTATAGCTATCGCAGCCGCTGAAGCAGCTATTGGACTGGCTATTGTTTCGTCAATTTATCGTAACAGAAAATCCACCTGTATCAATCAATCGAATTTGTTGAATAAGTAGTATTAATTGTTATAGAATATAATTTTCATATTTATTAATTTGAGTTGGTATGTATGATATCTAAGTTGTCTGATCATGTTTGTGAAAACGTAAGAAATTAAAATATCTTGGCTCTATCTCAGAAGTTGATCCAGAATTGATAAAATTTCTGGTAAATCATTGATTCATCTGGTTTCTAAATATATGCCGATTCATTTAGAAATTTACTAGATTGAAATTTTATGACGTTAAAAAAATTTTTAATCCAATGTCCCATTCAGTTAAAATTTATGATACATGTATAGGGTGTACTCAATGTGTCCGAGCCTGTCCCACGGATGTATTAGAAATGATACCTTGGGATGGGTGTAAATCCAAGCAAATTGCTTCCGCTCCAAGAACAGAGGATTGTGTCGGTTGTAAAAGATGTGAATCCGCTTGTCCAACAGATTTCTTGAGTGTTCGAGTTTATTTATGGCATGAAACAACTCGAAGCATGGGTCTAGCTTATTGATAGTTTCCAGAAAACCCCACTTGAATACATTTGCTTTTTTGTTTACCGACAAAAACCCGTACTCGAAAAAATATTTTATAGCACGGGTTTTTCCAGTCTAAGCGTATCTTGTCTTTACCACGAATTCTTTTCCTTGGTTAACAATATTTGTAGTTTTACCGATAGCGGCGGGTTTATTAATTTTCTTTTTCCCTCATAGAGGAAATAAGGTAATTAGGTGGTATACTTTATATATATGTATAGTAGAGCTCCTTTTAATAACTTATGCGTTCTCTTATTATTTTCAATTTGAGGACCCATTAATCCAATTAGCAGAAGATTATAAATGGATCTCATTTTTTGATTTGTACTGGAGATTGGGAATAGATGGATTTTCTTTAGGACCTATTTTACTGACAGGATTTATCACCACTTTAGCGACTTTAGCGGCTTGGCCAATTACTCGGGATTCCCGATTATTCAATTTTCTGATGTTGGCAATGTATAGTGCTCAAATAGGATTATTTTCATCTCAAGATCTTTTACTTTTTTTTATCATGTGGGAGTTAGAATTACTTCCCGTCTATTTACTTCTTTCCATGTGGGGAGGAAAGAAACGTCTGTATTCAGCTACAAAGTTTATTTTGTATACTGCAGGCGGTTCGGTTTTTTTATTAATGGGAACTTTAGGTATCGCTTTATATGGTTCTAATGAACCAATATTTAATTTTGAAACATCGGCCAATCAATCATATCCTGTGGGACTAGAAATATTTTTCTATATTGGATTTCTTATTGCTTTTGCTGTCAAATCACCGATTATACCCTTACATACATGGTTACCAGACACTCATGGGGAAGCACATTACAGTACTTGTATGCTTCTAGCCGGAATCCTATTAAAAATGGGGGCGTATGGATTGATTCGAATCAATATGGAATTATTACCTCATGCTCATTCTATCTTCTCCCCCTGGTTGATAATAATAGGCGTAATGCAAATAATCTATGCAGCTTCAACATCTCCTGGTCAACGAAATTTAAAAAAAAGAATAGCCTATTCTTCTGTATCTCATATGGGTTTCATAATTATAGGAATTTGCTCTATAAGTGATATGGGACTCAATGGAGCTATTTTACAAATTCTATCCCATGGATTTATTGGTGCTGCACTCTTTTTCTTGGCAGGAACTGGTTATGATAGAATACGTCGTCTTTATCTTGACGAAATGGGCGGAATGGCTCCCTTAATGCCAAAACTATTCACGACATTCAATATTTTATCACTAGCTTCCCTTGCATTACCGGGCATGAGTGGTTTTTTTGCGGAATTGATAGTCTTTTTTGGACTAATTAGTGGCCAAAAATACCTTTTAACGACAAAAATATTAATTACTATCGTAATGTCAGTTGGAATGATATTAACTCCTATTTATTTATTATCTATGTTACGACAAATGTTCTATGGATACAAACTGTTTAATGCTACAAACTCTTATTTTTTTGATTCTGGACCTCGAGAATTATTTGTTTCGATCTCTATCCTTCTGCCTGTAATAAGTATTGGTATTTATCCGGATTTTGTTTTCTCATTATCAATTGACAGAGTCGAAGCTATTCTATCTAATTATTTTTATAGATAGTTTTTCTAAAAAAAAAAAATCCTCTGATTTTTTATTTGCAAACATTCAAAATTCTTAGGTTACACAATGAAAAAACTTCTTTTTTACTCTCTTAAATCTTGAATTTTAATTAACAAAAAATGAATTCTAAGCAAAAATTTTTGGCATTTTTGAGAACTTTTTGAATTACCATACTAGTTGATTCAAAAAGTTCTCAACAGCTTACTTGAAGTTTTTTGTCTCTATATTTTGCTGTCCTAGAGAGTTGCACTCGTCAGACTCTTTCTTCAAGTGGTAATTGTTAATGTAAATGAACCATAACTATGTAGTCCTATTCCTAATAAATTAACTCCAAAATAGCATATCCAAATTATAAGAAAACCGCTAGAAGCGACAATTGCCGAATTTAAACCCTCAAAATTTTTATTTGTTCGAGTATGAAAAAAAATCGCGAATATGGTCCATGTAATAAACGCCCAAGTCTCCTTTGGGTCCCAATTCCAATATGATCCCCATGCTTCATTAGCCCAGACTGCTCCCGAAAGAATACCTATAGTTAAAAAAAAAAATCCTATACTTATAATCCGATAACTCCAGTCATCTAATTGTTGAATCAATTGAAACCTATAATAATTCTTAGACGAAAGAACGGAAATATTTCTTAAAACATTTTTTCGGTTCGTTATATATTGTATCTCATTAAAGTAAAATGAATCGGTTAATAAATTATTGCTTTTATCAAAAATTCTTATGATTTTTTGAAATCGGATGACTAGAAATGCTACTGATAATAATGATCCACACAAAAGAGCTGCATAGCCCAATATCATCATACTTACGTGCATCATTAACCACTGGGATTGAAGAGCGGGCACTAACATTTCTGATTGATGCATGCCTTTTAAAAGACTTGAAGTGGCAAACCCTTGAGTAAAAAGAGTACTTGGCGCGGTTATTGCGCTTAAATAATTTTTATATTTTTTAAAATACGGAACTATATGAATAGCAGAAAATACCCATGAAAGAAAGATTAATGATTCATATAAATCACTTAATGGTAAATGTCCACCAAAAAACCAACGAGTAACTAATAATCCTGTTATACAGAAAACAGTAGTTATCATGCCCTTTTCTGACGAATCATAGAGTTCTACGAATTCATCGACCAATAAGGTTATCAAATGAATTGTAATTACAATTGACACGACTGAAAAAGATATATGAGTTAATATATGCTCTAAAGCCGAAACTATCATAAAGTAAAAAATAAAATAAATAGGAAGTAAAGTCATTATAGGATATATTGTATCCTTTTGAAAATTACAGGATCTAATACCGCTACTCGGACTCGAACCGAGATGCTCTAGCACTGCTTCCTAAGAGCAGCGTGTCTACCAATTTCACCATAGCGGCTTGCTTGAAATTATAATAATCAATTTTTATTTAATCGTCGAGCTTTGAAGCAATACTTTACTTTTTACGAAATATTCAAATTCATGACGAAAATTTTATTTAAGAATAAAAACAAATCAAATTTTATGAATTCCAATTTAAATATTTATTACATTCAATAGATTTATCGAAATATTTTATTGCTTAGTTTTTTATTGTGGAAAGAGTTTGAGTTAGGATTTCGAAACATCATTAGATATTCTATCATATAACAACAAAATTTCTAGTTCTGCTACGTACTTAAAAAAAAAATGTCTTTACTTTATCCGAAAGCTTCTTTTTTTTTAATAGATTTTTACTATTCGCTTCCTTAATCTATATATTAAATCTGAAAATTATACTTTTTTCATCTTTTATTATTACTATCAAAATTTAATAAACCACTTTTTTTAGAATTCTTTAACCTTTCTCTATGTAGATAAAAATTTTTAATTAAAAATAAAAAATTTTAAGTAATTTTTTGAATAATAATGGCTTTCTAGTTAGGTATAATAAGTATTTTTTTATTTTCAGTAGTATCTTTATTTGACGAATTCGAACTTTTTGATTTTAATATGTGAAGTTTTTTTTTAATTGATAATAATTAAATAATTAAAAATAGAAATATAAAATTCGATTTCATTTTTATATACTTTGTATTTTTTCTTTTTCATTTATTTTCTTTATTGACTGATTTAAAATAAAAAGATATAAGAGCTGATAAATCAGAAACACGAAATAATTAATTAGTAATTAAAAAAGTTTTTGTTATGGAACATATATATCAATATTCATGTATCATACCTTTCCTTACATTCCCAGTCCCTATGTTAATAGGAACAGGACTTCTCCTTTTTCCGGTGACAACAAAAAAACTTCGTCGTATGTGGGCTTTTCCAAGTGTTTTATTGTTAAGTATAGTTATGATTTTTTCACTCGATCTGTCTATTCAGCAAATAAATAGCAATTTTATTTATCAACATATATGGTCATGGACCATCAATAATGATTTTTCTTTAGAGTTCGGACACTTGATTGACCCACTTACTTCTATTTTGTTAATATTAATTACTACAGTTGGAATTATGGTTCTTTTTTATAGTGATAATTATATGTCTCATGATCAAAGCTATTTGAGATTTTTTGCTTATATGAGTTTTTTCAATACTTCAATGTTGGGATTAGTTACTAGTTCGAATTTGATACAAATTTATATTTTTTGGGAATTAGTTGGAATGTGTTCTTATCTTTTAATAGGTTTTTGGTTCACACGACCTAGTGCGTCGAATGCTTGTCAAAAAGCATTTGTAACTAATCGTGTAGGGGATTTTGGTTTATTATTAGGAATTATTGGTCTTTATTGGATAACGGGCAGCTTCGAATTTCGAGATTTGTTCAAAATAGTCACTAACTTGATTTCTAATAATCAAGTTAATCTTGTATTCGTTACTTTGTGTACCTTTTTCTTATTTTCCGGTGCAATTGCTAAATCAGCACAATTTCCTCTTCATGTATGGTTGCCCGATGCCATGGAAGGCCCTACTCCGATTTCGGCTCTGATACATGCTGCTACTATGGTAGCGGCGGGAATTTTTCTTGTAGCTCGACTTTTTACTCTTTTCCTAGTCATACCTTACATAATGAATTTAATAGCTTTGATAGGCATAATCACAGTCTTTTTAGGAGCTACTTTAGTTCTTGCTCAAAAAGATATTAAGCGAGGTTTAGCTTATTCTACAATGTCTCAATTGGGTTATATGCTGTTAGCTCTAGGTATGGGGTCTTATCGAGGTGCTTTATTTCATTTGATTACTCATGCCTATTCGAAAGCATTGTTGTTTTTAGGGTCTGGATCTATTATTCATTCAATAGAAGCTATTGTTGGTTATTCTCCAGATAAGAGTCAAAATATGGTTCTTATGGGTGGTTTAACAAAACATATTCCAATTACAAAAACTTCTTTTTTATTAGGAACATTTTCTCTTTGTGGTATTCCACCCTTCGCCTGTTTTTGGTCCAAAGATGAAATTCTTAATGATAGTTGGTTGTATTCACTTAGTTTCGCAATAATAGCTTGGTTCACTGCAGGATTAACTGCATTTTATATGTTTCGGATTTATTTACTTATTTTTGAAGGATATTTAAATCTTAATTTTAAAAATTACAACGGCAAAAAAAACAGTTCATTTTATTCAATATCTTTATGGGGTAAAGAAGGATCAAAAACATTTAACAAAAATTTTTGTTTATTACCTTTATTACCAATGAATAATAATGACAGGACTTCTTTTTTTTGGAAGAACACATATAAAATTGATGTTAATGTAAGAAATATGACATGGCCCTTTATTACTATTCCTAATTTTAACACTAAAAGTATTTTTTTCTACCCAAGGGAATCCGATAATACTATGTTATTTCCTATGCTTGTCTTCGTACTATTTTCTTTATTTATTGGAGCCGTAGGAATTCCTTTCAATCAATTTAATCAAGAAGAAATCAAGTTCGATATATTGTCAAAACTTTTAACTCCGTCTTTTAACCTTTTGCATGAAAATGAACAAAATTCTGCGGATTTGTATGAATTTTTAACAAATGCAACTTTTTCAGTCAGTATAGCTTTTTTCGGAATATTTATAGCGTCATCTTTCTATAAGCCTGTTTATTTATCGGTAAAAAATTTTAATTTCGTTAATTCATCCGCTAAAAAAAAAAAGGCTTGAAGAAAATTATTTCGGACAAAATAATAAATGGGATATATAATTGGTCCTATAATCGAGGTTACATAGATTCTTTTTATGAAATATCTTTTATTGGTGGTCTAAGAAAATTAGCTGAATTTTTTTCTTTTTTTGATAAACGAATAATTGATGGAATTATCAATGGAGTCGGTGTTAGCAGTTTCTTTGTAGGAGAAAGTATAAAATATGTAGGAGGCGGTCGCATTTCTTCTTATCTTTTATTGTATTTATTTTATGCCGTAATTTTTTTATTAATTTATTATTATTTTTCTTTTCAATAATCAATAATCAAATTAATGTGAATTAATT